GGAAAAGAAATTGCACGTGTCGAATGGATCAGAGAAGGTAGGGTTCCCCTACAAACCATTCGAGCTAAAATTGATTATTGTTCCTATACAGTTCGAACTATCTATGGGGTCTTGGGTATCAAAATTTGGATATTTATAGACGAAGAATAAGAAACCTTTACTTGTCTTTCCCTTCTATCCATTGATAGAAAAAAAAATAGAAACTCGTTCATTCTTTTTCTGGTGAATCAAAATGAGCAATTCTAATTCTTAATTCTATAGGGTTGAATAAAAATTCAATTGACCATTTGATATAATTGCTATGCTTAGTGTGTGACTCGTTGGTTTTTTAGGGTTAGGATTAAAAAAGGACCAGCCCCATAGTATGAACTAATAACCAACTCATCACTTCGTATTATCTGGATATAAAGAACCAGTCAAGATATGATAAATCAGTCATATCTTTGTAGCAACTGAAATTTTTTTTTGCATAAACTTTAATTAGAAGTTGTAAAACAAAATGAAAGAAGTAAAGGTGTGGATAAATGGAAGGATGAGAGAAAGAGAGAAAAAGAATATCAATGATATAGAATTCCAATATGTAAGGTCTACGAGTCATCTCATAAAAGACAGTGTAATAAAGCATCAATACTAATTGATTCATCCATAATTAAATATTAAATGAATCAAGAAAAAAATAAAGAGCTTGGAGCCAATAAAGACTAAGAAGATTGACTCAGGAACAAATTGGATTATGAGCTCCATTGTAGAATTCGGACCTAATCATTAAGTACGAAGCGATGGGAACGATGGAACCTGTGCATGCAAAAGATTTTATTGAAAAAATGAATCTTAATGATTCACTAGTCGGGATGGCGAAATGAACCGGAGATTAATTCATCTATTGGGAGAAGTCACGAACGAGCCCTACAAATGAAATAGAGATTGAAAGAGTAAATATTCGCCCGCGAAAACTTTTTTTTTTAGTTGCTAAACTTGGATAAAGGACAAAACAAAATAAAGATTTTTTAGAACGTTCTAAAAAAAACTATTTTTTACAAAAAATGTTAATCATTTCAATTAAATGTTTTTAATCCTTTTATTCGTGAGGAGCTGGATGAGAAGAAACTCTCACGTCCGGTTCTGTAGTAGAGATGGAATTGTGAAACAACCATCAACTATAACCCCAAAAGAACTAGATTCCGTAAACAACATAGAGGAAGAATGAAGGGAATATCTTATCGAGGTAATCATATTTGTTTCGGTAAATATGCTCTTCAGGCACTTGAACCTGCTTGGATCACATCTAGACAAATCGAAGCAGGTCGACGAGCAATGACACGAAATGCACGCCGTGGTGGAAAAATATGGGTCCGTATATTTCCAGACAAACCGGTTACAGTAAGACCCGCTGAAACACGTATGGGTTCGGGAAAGGGATCCCCTGAATATTGGGTAGCTGTTGTTAAACCAGGTCGAATACTATACGAAATGGGTGGAGTAACCGAAAATATAGCTAGAAGGGCTATTTCAATAGCAGCATCCAAAATGCCTATACGAACTCAATTCATTATTTCAGGATAAAAATGTAGAACCAACAAAAATGAATCTTGGGGGTGAAAGTTTCTTTTTTTGGACAAAAAATATTCCTTTTTTTCTTCATCCTTTGCATTGGAAGAATAGACTAAAAAATTGATATGATTCAACCTCAGACCCATTTAAATGTAGCAGATAACAGCGGGGCTCGAGAATTGATGTGTATTCGGATCATAGGAGCTAGCAATCGTCGATATGCTCATATTGGTGACGTTATTGTTGCTGTGATCAAAGAAGCAGTACCAAATATGCCCCTAGAAAAATCAGAAGTAGTCAGAGCTGTAATTGTTCGTACCTGTAAAGAACTTAAACGTGACAGCGGTATGATAATACGATATGATGACAATGCTGCAGTTGTGATTGATCAAGAAGGAAATCCAAAAGGAACTAGGATTTTTGGTGCGATCCCCCGGGAATTGAGACAATTCCATTTTACTAAAATAGTTTCATTAGCTCCCGAGGTATTATAAAATGAGATCACTGATATGTTTATAGTGGGTATTTGAAAGAAATAGATTAAGAACTAGATTAATTAGTAGATTGTGTCTCACGCATATACCTTTAATAATTCATATTCATAAAACAAATAAGTAAAAAAAAAAAAAAAAGAAAAACATGTTGATTATATCCAATTTTGGGGCACCCATAATTTTAGTTCACCATGGGTAGGGACACTATTGCTGAGATAATAACCTCTATACGAAATGCTGATATGGATAGAAAAAGAGTGGTTCGCATCGCATCTACTAATATTACCGAAAATATTGTTAAAATACTTTTCCGAGAAGGTTTTATTGAAAACGTTAGAAAACATCGAGAAAAAACCAAATCTTTTTTGGTTTTAAACCTGCGGCATAGAAGGAATAGGAAAAGACTCTATAGAAATTTTTTAAATTTAAAACGGATCAGTCGACCCGGTCTACGAATCTATTCTAACTCTCAACGAATTCCTAGAATTTTAGGTGGGATGGGGATTGTAATTCTTTCTACTTCTCGAGGTATAATGACAGACCGAGAGGCTCGACTCGAAGGAATCGGCGGAGAAATTTTGTGTTATATATGGTAATCCTTTTAATATCCAAATTGGATCCGAAACTTCTTCCTATTTCTAAAAAAAAGAAAAGGGACGAGGTGTCTAATATCGTTCCTCCTCCATTAGTTGATACTTCAAGGAGGCTTTACCTGGAATGAAAGAACAAAAATGGATTCATGAAGGTTTAATTACTGAATCGCTTCCCAATGGTATGTTCCGGGTTCGGTTAGATAATGAAGATCTGATCCTGGGTTATGTTTCAGGAAAGATCCGGCGTAGTTTTATACGGATACTGCCAGGAGATAGAGTCAAAATTGAAGTAAGTCGTTATGATTCAACCAGAGGACGTATAATTTATCGACTCCGCAACAAGGATTGGAAGGATTAGGTGGTTTTTATTCAATATGATTCGAGATGAAAAATTTCAAGAAACTTATTTTCTTCCAAGAAGTAGATTCAGAATTAAGATAAGGAATGACAAATATGAAAATAAGAGCTTCTGTTCGTAAAATTTGTGAAAAATGTCGCCTAATCCGTAGGCGGGGGCGCATTATAGTAATTTGTTCCAACCCGAGACATAAACAAAGACAAGGATAATCAGACTCACTAAAGGACTCGATGTACAAATAAGGAATCTGTTTTGACATGAAATGGATATATCCATATATTTCTGACTCATATTTATGAGATGATAAAATATGGCAAAAGCTATACCGAGAATTGGTTCACGTAGAAATGGACGTATTGGTTCACGTAAGAGTGCACGTAGAATACCAAAGGGGGTTATTCATGTTCAAGCAAGTTTCAATAATACCATTGTCACGGTTACAGATGTACGGGGTCGGGTGCTTTCTTGGTCCTCAGCGGGTACTTGTGGATTCAAGGGTACGAGAAGAGGGACACCCTTTGCCGCTCAAACTGCAGCAGCAAATGCTATTCGTACAGTAGTAGATCAAGGTATGCAACGAGCAGAAGTCATGATAAAAGGTCCCGGTCTCGGAAGAGACGCAGCATTACGAGCTATTCGTAGAAGTGGTATACTATTAACTTTCGTACGGGATGTAACCCCTATGCCACATAATGGTTGCAGACCCCCGAAAAAAAGACGTGTGTAGAAATGAACATTGAAGAAATTTCAAGAGAAACACGAGAAATAAATGATTCAATCAAATCAAATAATATTACTATGGTTCGAGAGAAAGTAAGAGTATCTACTCGGACACTACAGTGGAAGTGTGTTGAATCAAGAGAAGACAGTAAACGTCTTTATTATGGACGTTTTATTCTGTCTCCACTTATGAAAGGTCAAGCCGACACAATAGGCATTGCGATGCGAAGAGCTTTACTTGGAGAAATAGAAGGAACATGTATCACACGTATAAAATCTGAGAACGTCCCACATGAATATTCTACCATAGCGGGTATTCAAGAATCGGTCCATGAAATTTTAATGAATTTAAAAGAAATTGTATTGAGAAGTAATCTATATGGAACTTGTGACGCGTCTATTTGTGTCAGAGGTCCAGGATATGTAACTGCTCAAGATATCATCTTACCACCTTATGTAGAAATCGTTGATAATACACAACATATAGCTAGCTTGACAGAACCAATTGATTTGTGTATTGGATTACAAATCAAGAGAAATCGCGGATATCTTATCAAAATGCCGCATAACTTTCAAGATGGAAGTTATCCTATAGATGCTGTATTCATGCCTGTTCGAAATGCGAATCATAGTATTCATTCTTATGGGAATGGGAATGAAAAACAAGAGATACTCTTTCTCGAAATATGGACAAATGGGAGTTTAACTCCGAAAGAAGCACTTCATGAAGCCTGCCGGAATTTGATTGATTTATTTATTCCCTTTTTACATAAGGAAGAAGAAAACTTACCTTTAGAGGACAATCAACACACGGTTCCTTTATCCCCTCTTACCTTTCACGATAAACTCAGAAAAAACAAAAAAAAAATAGCATTGAAATCGATTTTTATTGACCAATCAGAATTCTCTCCCAGGGTCTATAATTGCCTCAAAAGGTCCAATATATATACATTATTGGACCTTTTGAATAACAGTCCGGAAGATCTCATGAAAATTGAACATTTGCGCCTAGAAGATATAAAACAGATATTGGTCATTCTAGAAAAACATTTCGCAATTGATTTACCAAAAAAGAAGTTTTAAATCTATTGGATTTTTTTTTCGTCTTTTTTTTTTTCATTAAGATGAAAATCGGTTTTGAATCTTTAGCACAATTCATATATTCGAAAGAAATTCAGAATTGAATAGATGTATCTAGGGAGAATTCGCTTTCAAGCGACTATTCCCTAGATACACACGTCGTGTTATTTCACAATTGAATCAAATTAAAAAAGACCTAAAGTT